CTACATATATGGGATATTTTAAGAAGTGAACATCTTTCTTAGTAGCGGGGTCTGGAGAAAGAATAGGAAAGGTTACTTCGCTATATTTCTGACCAGGAACAGGACCTATCACAAGAATATTTTTTTTAGTAGGGCGATAGTTCTGAAAAGACAGATTGCCTATCTTTTCTTTAATCTCGGGCGAAATACGATCGGGAGGGGCTAATTCAAACCCCTCAGGTAAAATAAGAACAGCCCCTACATTCAAAGCTCCCTTTTTACCATTAGCAAGAACTTGTTTCAGTTGCATATCATAAGGAATTCGAACAACTGCTTCAAATACAGTATCAGGAAGTACCGCTTGTGGAACCTCGATATCTACGGGTTTATTAGCTAAATGGCAATTGGCACATACAATACGGCCAGTCGCTTCTCGTGGATTTTCATAACCCTGCTGTGCAAAAATGGGATATGCGTTTGAACTGGGTGTCCTAGTGATTATATATATCATGAGCGATATGGAAATGGATCGAGTAATCTCTTCCTTTATCCAAGAAAAAAGAGTATTTATAGTTTGCATGGTCCAATCATTGGTATCGAAAATTTATACAATAAAATTAGGTAGGTCCCTAGTCTAGTATAGTTCCCTATCTATGATTCTGCTATTTACTAAAAAAATATTAATGGAATATAGGAAGAATTCCTTGTAGGAGTAGAAAGAATAAGTACAATTTTGAATGTTTTGCTTATGTACAAAGTAACAACCATTATAATCAGTGAATCATTTTTCAGTCATTCATTGAATGATAAATCACTACAAGTGAGGGAGATACACGATTTAAATAACGGAAGATCAAATATTTTAAAATTGTATCTAGAATGACCGGAAAAGTGGAAACAAGACCGGATATAATTTGATCGTTATGAGCAAATCCAAAATCTTTGTATAAAGAGCCAATCATTAGTTCCCAACCGTGGGGCGAATGGAATCCTATACATAAATCAGTTAATAAAAGAATTGAAAAAGCTTTTATTGTGTCGCTTAAGTTATATAGGAATTCTTGAACCCAAGAGTTAAGAATAACAAGTTTTTCATTACCTAAAATAGAATAACCACTTAGAATAACGAAACAGATTATATTTGTCGAGAAATTCAAAATCGTATGGATACAATCCCCATTGTGTATCTTGATCAATTGGATCGTTTCTTTGTCGATTCCGATACGAAGCTTTTCTAGATGTGTTTCCGGGTATTCCTTTATCATTTCGTCCAAGAGGAAGAGTTCCTCTAATTCTATGAATTTTTTTAGAATACTCTTTTCTTGAATGATATTCAAGAAAATTTCGGATTCCATAGTATCCCACCAATTAGTAACCCAAGATTCCAGACTTTTAGTAAATGAGAGAGAGATCCACCAGGGCAAAAATACTATAGATGCAAGATATAGAAGGGGAATGAATGCTTTCTTTTTTGCCATTTTTCCGTCTTTGAATTTTTAATGAACTCACCTCATTCGTCGACTCCATACGATACTAACTAATATTCATATCAAGGATAAGTTCTATTACAAGTCATCGAGCCCATGAATCTATTCCCTGTTTTTTTCTGTATGATTCAGTGGTTATTACTTTAATTTAGAAATAATACAGAAATGGAATAAGAAAGAGTCCGCTCCAAATTCGCACTTCAAATGCGAATAAAGATATTGTTTACAAATATATCATTTGCTCAAATTCGAAAAAAGTGCCTCCTTTCGATAAATAAATGCACAAAGGCGCCCATGAATATTATTCGGATTTTGAAAGAAAAGAATTCTCTTTCTATCAGAATATCAAATCTTTTGAAAAAAAAAAGCATTCACTCTTTTCAGTTCATTTTTCAAAATACTTCAATTGGTACACGCAAGAAATAAGCCAATTCAGCAGCTTTTTTCTCAATTTCTCGTGGAGTCAAATTCTCATCAGTACGAGTCAGGGGAATAGCCCCATGGCCTCTGATTTCCATATAAAGGACACGACGAGCATAAATACCCTCTTTAACTTCTATTCTGATGGACTGGATGTCTTTCATAAGGAATTGGAGTAAGATGCGACGATTTTTTCCAGGAAATCCCCAACGAAAAATACACACTATTCCTTCTTTTCTATCGAATCGATCATAACCACTACCTACATTCCATGAGATTGTGCACCACAAATAGGAGCTAATAAAGAGACCCGCAATCCCGTAGAAAGACATCACGATCCCCTGTGGAAAAAAAATGATTTGTGGAGACGGAAATAAAGATATAAAATTCCTACCAAGATAACTGGAAATTCCAACTAATAAAAACCCTAATGAACCTAAAAAAAGGATAAAGGCCCAGCAGAAATTACTTGTTTTTCGAGACCCCGCTATAAGTTCTATCCATATATGTTCTGATCGCCAATTCATACTAGATCTAGTTGCATTTTATTGAAATTGAGAGAATAACCCAAATGAATTTTACTTTTTTTGTGTGTTTCCGAAGTAACTCTCATCAACTAGCACTATTCCGATGTGAACTTTTAGGAGTAATTCATCGAATTGCTTAGATCTAAAATAATAAGATCCACTTCGTATGATTCCCTATATACATATGGATACATTTACTTTACATTTCAGACATTCGCCCCAATCCCGATTTTTTTTCAAATAGCTATAATTCATTTATGTATATATCATGTTTACGCATGCATAATAGCTTATGCTCAGGGGAAACTGCATCACATATTTTATTCTAAGAAATCAATATCTGTATTATGGTCTAAGTCTTGAAAAAAAAAAAAAAATAGATAAGATTTGGCCCTATCATATCTATATCTAAAAAATCTTGTTTTTTTGAACATGAAGAAATAAAGAAGCCATCGCAATTGCCGGAAATACTAGGCCCACTAAAGGCACCAAAATAGAGGGTAAGTTATTGAAAGTTGTCATAAAATAGATACCTGGATTTAATATTTGTACCTGTTATTGTTATATTGTTATTTATATTGTTATAAAGGTATCGTATAATCATTATAATTCATATATAATTATACTAAGTATAGCTAAGTGAGTACATAATTGAGTATATGTAAGTACATAATATTAATATATAAATAAAATAATAAATATAACAATTTCTAAAATTTATAAATAGAATAAGATAAGAAAATAAGTGCAAGGAATGTAGAACTAACGAAATAGAATTTTTCATCTTTCTACATGAAATATATGGATATGTATGTGTATGATAATCTCCTTTTTTTATTATTTTTTATTATCTTGTTTTTGTCTAATAATTTGAATTTAATAAACGTGAATAAAATAAAGAAAGAGTTTCTTACAAATTCCCGAAAAATTTGTTAGAATCCGATCCGGGACTAGGGATTCTTAGTAAAACTGAACATTCTCAAAAAATATAGAATCTTGCATCTTTCTATACTTTTATATTTTCTATATGTGAATTATATACACATAAGAAGGGAACGTGAAATTCTCGTTTTATTCCCCTTGCCTAATTTGAATTTCGCGGAAGAAAGAATTCACTCTTTTTTTTTTTACAATTAAATCTTATGTTACCAAATGTTATCAAAGTAAAAATCAAATCCGAAGAATGGATTTTTACTTTGATTTCTATAAACTAAATAACTACTTGTTCTACACACAAAAAAAAAGAGAAATGATTTTTTTTTTTATTATATATTATATATATATATATTTTTTTATTTTTATATTTTTATTAAGGCTCTACTTGATTGAATTTTGATTCAGAGGAAAGAATGCATGAAGCTGAAATAACTCACTCAGAACGCCTTTTAAAAGATTACGCGGTACGATTGGATCGAATAGGCCCTTATGGAATAAATATTCAGCCGCTTGTGAGCCCTCAGGTACTGTTTTATTCAATGTTTGTTCAATTACTCTTTTACCCGCAAAGGCAATGTAGGCATTGGGTTCAGCAATAATGATATCCCCCAACATACCAAAACTAGCTGTCACCCCACCAGTAGTAGGAGATGTAAGGATTGATACATAGAATAACTTTTTATTTGATTGATAATCATATAAAGCGGAAGATATTTTAGCCATTTGCATCAAGCTCAAACTTCCTTCTTGCATGCGTGCTCCTCCAGAAGCACATACTAAAATAAGAGGTAAAAATTGATTGGTAGCATATTCGATCAAACGGGTGATTTTCTCGCCAACTACCGATCCCATACTACCACCCATAAACTGAAAATCCATAATCCCAATTGCTACGGGAATACCGTTTAGTTGACCTGTGCCCGTTTGAACAGCCTCAGTTAATCCTGTCTTTCTTTGATAAGAATCAATACGATCTTTGTAGGGTTCCTCTTCTAAATTAAATTCAATGGGATCCAGAGAGACCATGTCTTCATCCATCGGAGCCCAAGTACCTGGATCAATCGAAAGTTCGATTCTATCTGAACTATTCATTTTCAAATGATGTCCACAGTGTTCGCAAATATTCATTTTTGATTTAAAAAATTTCTTATAATTTAATCCATAACAATTTTCGCATTGAACCCACAAATGCTTGTATTTTGGAGTCACATCTAGATCATTAGAACTTTCTGTTTCTGTTATAGTTAAATCACTATCATCCAGGCTCGGTTTTATACTTGAACTCTGGTTTTCACTACTAGTTCTGCTTTCATCAAAAATGTAACTATAAATGTAACTGTCACTATAATTGACAATACCACTTAAAATGTAACTATCAATACAAATTTGAGAACGAAAATAACTGTCAATACAACTATTAATGTGGTTATTCCAACTATATTTAGTATCATATATGTAAGGATCATCGTGAGGATCGTCACTATTAGATACATTATTCAGATAACTAAAATTTTTATAATTAGAAAAAGAACTTTCTAGTTCACTTAGAAAAGAATGATCATTGTCAATCTCAAAAATCTTATTTTCAATATCCAAATATATGAAATAACTATCCCTATCATTATCCCTAACTAAAAAAGTATCATCAGAG